TGAAGACCCCTTCTATTCAATGCTTGGCATAATGAGTATAAGGACCTCAAAAAATCTCTTTTCGTCCTATGAACTTTAAGGTGTATGAAGTTTCATATTTGATTTTTAAACAGAGCGAGAGAGACTTGATTTAACTTAGGTTAATCTAGGCTATAGGCAGACCTACGTCAAGATAAAACCCCCTTGAAACACTCTGGTAGTGTTCCTGAATCTGAATCCAAATAATGACTCAGAGCACATGGAGCCATCTCTTTTTGCGGTCAAAAAATATGGCAGACTGGCGGATCTTTATATCCGTTAATGAAAGAGCCCAATGCACAAAAATGCATGTTGGGTCTTTAAAACAGCTCAGATCACTTTGATTAGAATCAGTTTGGTCTGTTTTACCGAGAAAGTCTACGGTTCGAGTCCGTATAGCCCTAGAACCCTATCTATTCCAAAATCCGAGTGAATTTTGGAAGTTACAATTCTAACACGAGTCCGTTTAAAAACGCCAATCGAACCTAACCCCAATCGAATCTAATAATCCTTCATATGGGTAGAGGAATGACCAGCCATATTTCTGCCCAAGCTAAAGTTTGAAAAACGACTCTCTTTGGTACGTTTCATTGGAAAGATTGTCAACAATACAAAATAGGAATTTCTTCGTATACCTTTACCTAAACCTAGCAAAGGTAGTCTTCTCTTTCCGTATTCAATAAATCGAAATTCCTACCCATAATTCTACTTTATTCTACTTTACTGGTTAAATAAGTAACAACCTCACAGGACAGAACAATGGGTTGCCCGGGATTCGAACCCGGAACTAGTCGGATGGAGTCGATAATGTTACTGGTGAAATAAGTAACAACCTCTCCCCAAGCCGTGCTTGCATTTTTCATTGCACACGGCTTTCCCTCTGTATACATCTAAAATTCAGTTCCGCCATTAGACAAAAAGTAGAATACTTAGACCCTTCTTACCAAGTAAATTTCAGAATAGAAATAAGGAAAAATTTTGTTAGTTCTTCATTATTGCTATTTATTAGATTCAATTCGAATGAAAATTTCCATTTACGCCCTTTCATAACGAATCAGTCATGATTGGCCAAATCATTGATACAAATAATATCCAAATACCAAACCCTTTTTTGATGGAATCTCCGCGAAATAAAAGAAGCTCTTGGAAAGGTCAAGGAAAGAACTTGTTCTTCCGCCGTAAAGAATTCTTCGAATAATTCCGATCCGAATCTTTTCAAAAAAGCCCGTACAGTACTTTTGTGTTTACGAGCTAAAGTTCTAGCACAAGAAAGTTGAAGTATATACTTTATTCGCGACAAAGTTTTTTTTTTTGAAGACCCGCTATAATAATGAGAAAGATTTCTGGATATACGCCCGAATCGGTCAATAATCTCAGAATCTGATAAATCGATCCAAATGGCCTTACTAATAGGATGCCCTAATATATTACAAAATTTGGCTTTAGCCAAGGATGAAATCAGGGGAATCATTGGAAGAATAGTATCAAACTTCTTAATAGCATGATCGATTACAAATGAAGTTTCTAACATTTGATTACGTATCGTTGAAGTCTTTCGCCGCACACTTGAAAAATAACCGAGAAAGTCAAGGGAATGGTTTGCTAATCGGTTTATATGGATTCTTCGTGGTTGAGACCAAAGGTCAAAATAAGATTGCCAGAAATTGACAAAGTAATATTTCCATTTATGCATCAAAAGAGACGTACCTTTTGAAGCGATAATTGCTTTTCCTTGATACCTAACATAATGCATGAAAGAGTCCTTGAACACCCATAGATTGGCTTCAAAAGCCCCGTCCAAGGTTTCTATAAGATGCTCTATTTTTCCATAGAAATAGATTCGTTCAAGAAGCGCTCTAAAAGATGTTGATCGTAAATGAAAAGATTGGTTACGAAGAAAGACAAAGACGGATTCGTATTCATATACACGAAAATTATATAGGAAGAAGAAGAATCTTTGATTTCTTTCTGAAAAAGAAGGACTGACTTTCTGTGAAGTAAGAAGACTATTCCAATTATGAAACTCGTGGAGAAAGACTCTTAATAAATGCAAAGACGAAGCATCTTTTAGCCAGTAGCGAAGAGCTTGCACCACGATTTCGAAATGGATTGGGTAAGGTATTAGGATATCGAACACATAATTTAAATGTGAAATTTTGTCCTCTAAAAAAGAAAAAATGGAATGAATTGATCGTAAATTAGCGGATTTGACTACCTCTTTCCCTTTCTTTTGGCGCTTTTCTAGGGAAGATAGGAATCGGAGTGAAAATGGAATTTCCATAATGACCGAAAATCCCTCGGATATCATTTGAAAATCAAAATTCTTATTGCGCCCCAAAAGTGGATTTTGTTTAGAATCATTCAGAGAAAGAATCCAAAAATTTGGGTCATACATTCGAGTAATTAAACGTTTCACAATGAGTAAGCTGAATTTATTGTCATAACCTGCATTTTTCAACAAAATGCATCTTGGTAAACCATGATCATGAGCAAGTGCATAAATATACTCTTGAAAGATAAGTGGATATAAGAAGTCGTGTTGTTGAAATCTATCGAGCTCTAAAGAGCTTTGAAAGTCCTCCATTTTGAATGCTATTTGAACCAAAGGTAGAGGATTTTGGGAGTTATCAAATGATACAGAGTGCGATACAGTCAAAACAAGGTATTTTTCGAGTAAGATTAAGGAAGCGATACCTCGGATACAGGTAAACTTATCAACGGATTCTCGATCCTCTCTTTTTCCATTTTCTTGAAGTCGTTTATATTCGTTCTAGGATAACAAGATGTTTAGAAATCCTTTATTTTTTCAACCCAATCGCTCTTTTGATTTTGGAAATTTTGTTATCAATCTACTCTTTCTTATACGCACACAGCTCCATTCTGGAATGGAGACTGCTAATATTTAGGATTCATGAAAAAATAAAGAATCCGCTTCTCGGATAAGCCCTTACCCGTATTCAGGCACTAATATATTTTTAACATCTAATTAGATCGGGTAATCATTCAAATTAAGAATGGGAGCTCGTTGCTTTTTCGTTCCTTATAATTTCATTAAATTAATTGAAGCCAGAGGGCTCTATCCATTTATTCATTCGACCCAACTTGAAATTGAATCCATTTGACTCCCTTCCAATAAGTTAAACAAAGGTTTGTCCCGATCGGGAAAGAAGAAAAGATTCTCAGAACTCTTGGTTGCTACGACATGCTATTTTTTCCATTCATTCCCTTTTAGGATCAGTCGTGGTCTTCCAAACTTTACCGATGGTATGGATGAATTCATCGCTTCATCTAAATGTGTAAAAGATCCGAGTCGCACTTAAAAGCCGAGTACTCTACCGTTGAGTTAGCAACCCGAATAGAAGAAATAAAGTATGTAGATATAATCAGAATGAAAAAAATGATTCGACGAGCGAATCAAAGCATAAAAACCCCTTTTCGAATCGATTAAGAACAGAAAACGTAATAACTCATATGAAAATACAAGAAATTTTCCGATAACAGAAAAACCAGAAATAATGATAGATCCTTCCTTATGTCATTGTTATTCACGTTTTCAAGCAAAAATGCGTCTATCAAAGCGCATCCAACGAACCCCTTATTTTGACTAAAGTAAGGCAAAAACCAAACCAATGGGACGGAAATAAAGAGATCCCGTTATAAAAAAAGAGATCCCTTTATCACGCTGCATTATATTTCGTCAATGCATTGTTGTCAATATAAAGGTTAAGAAAAGGATATAATGAAAAAAGATAAGAAATTCGGTTGAAAAATATTCCAAAAAATAAGGACTTGAGTTAGATTGGCACTACATAGATACAAAAAAGTTTAGCTAGGGGAAGAAAAAATAAGAAGTCAAAAAAATCTCGAATTTAGTCAATCAATAAATAAACAAAATAGAGAAAAGTTCTAGAAAGGGGTAGCATATACCCCCCTTATTTCCTTAAATTAATTCAATTTTATTTGATTGGGGCAAAGTTCGTTAAAAACCTCCGACTTCTTTAAAATGTCCCGAACAGTTTCTGTAGGCTGAGCACCCCTTTCAAGAAAATATAGAATAGCAGGAACGTTTAAATACGTTTGATTCTTTATCGGATCATAAAAACCCACTTTCCGAAGATCTCTTCCTTCTCTTCGGGAGCGAACATCAATTGCAACGATTCGATAAGTCGCACGTTGCTTTCTACCACAGCGTTTTAAACGAAGTTTAACCATAACATTCCTCTAATTTGGAACCCTTATGGAACTGATTCAATTATGGAATCATGACTAGTCATTGGTTCAGTCGGTACATAGACATAATAATGTCGGTTTTTCCGAATAAATCTTCGACTGGAAGATTGGTTCTATGAACCATAGGATTGATTCGTTTAGAGAATCATTTTATCAATCCTCGGGACTTAGTCGGGGCAAACGCAGTAATGCTCCGTGCCAAAATCCAAGGTTCCAAGCATTGAGCTCGGTTTTTGGTTTTTGTGCGGCCTCCTTGAGCCGGGATTTTATGTCCGCTTGGAAGGCCTCCAGCGCCTTACGATTTTTTGAGAGGCGCTGGATCTTTTCATTGATCCACCTTTCGCCTGCCCCACTTCCCGATTGGAAGGCTTCCAAAAAAATCTTACCAGTCTCGTTAGAATAGGTGTCGCAATGACCCTTATTGTACGAGTGCTTGTACCCATGGTATTTTTTGCCGTGGGGGCACGTGAGCGCCGGTTCGTGCTTTTTCCGAGCAGAAAGAAATTTTCGCCCAGTCTCATCTGTTTGTGGAAAAAGACTTTCCTTTTCCAACTCGGGAAACCTCTTCCCATTTATCCCGCCCTTTTTTCTCGAGTTATAGTCCAAACTATAATAATAGTTCGGACTATTCGAGCAATCTTTAGTCCGATTTATCGAAACATCGGTACTACAGTAGTAACAACGGCACTTAGGTCCCACCTCCTCATTCGCATTCAAATTTTTAGTCATAGCTCCTAAAATAGACTTAAAAA